GTCAAGTAAAAGATGGTTTTTCTGGCTGGTCTTTTGATCTCTTTAAGAAAACAAATAAAACGGGTGGATCTAATCAAACAGAAGAGTCTTTTTCTAGACGCGTTTTGGATATCGGTTTTGGTCGTGAATTTGATTTTGATTTTAAGTATGATGATAATCCTCAAGTAAAAGATTATACTAATTTTGATGAAATAGAAATTTTCGATCCAAGATTTAATAGATATAATGAAAATCCAAGCGGAAATTCTGAAAATCAGAATGAAAATCAAAGCGATGATTCTGAAAATCCAAGCGGAAATTCTGAAAATCAGAATGAAAATCCAAGCGGAGAATCTAACCCAAACGCTTGGATGGGGGAACTTTGGGTTATGTGCGAAGACTGTGGACACTTAAATTTTAAGAAATTTTTCTTAGACAAATTGAATATTTGTGAAGAATGTGGATCTCATTTGGCAATGAATAGTTCAGAAAGAATCGAAGTTTTCGTCGACCCCGGTACTTGGGTTCCTATGCACGAAGACATGCTCTCTTTAGATTTCCTTGCATGTCTTTGGGAAGAGGGAGAGTATCAGGAAGAGGAAAATAAGGAGCAAGAAGAAAATAAAGAGGTCGAGAAAGAGGAAAATAAACAGGAAAAGTCTGAATTAGTAGAGGAAGGTCCATTCTATAGGCTATATAAGAAAAGGGGAGCTTATAAGTATAAGGTAGTTTTTCCTTATAACCAAAAGGAGGTAGAGAAAGAGGAAAATAAACAGGAAGAGGGAGAGTATCAGGAAGAGGAAGGGTTTGAATTAGCAGAAGCGTATGGATTTGTAGAGAAAGGTCCATTATATGAGCTATATCAAGACGGAGAGTCTACGTATAAGATAAATAGGGTAGAGATAGAGTATCATAAAGAAGAAAATAAAGAGGTCGAGAAAGAGGAAAATAAACAGGAAGAGTATGAATTAGTACGTGAAGGGCCATTGTATATCCTTTATAAATATAAAGGAGATAAAGAAGAAAATAAACAGAAAGAGCAAGAGTATGAATTATTACGTGGAGATCCATTCGATAGATATGACATATATAAAATTAAGATAAATGGGGTAGAGGTAGAGTTTCCGTATAAGGTAGAGGTCGGGGAAAATACGGAGCAAGAAGAAAATAAAGAAGTCGATAAAGAGAAAAATAACAAGGAAGGCGAAAATAAAGAAGTCCATAAAGAGGAAAATAACAAGGAAGGGGAAAAAAAAGAAGTCGATAAAGAGGAAAATAAACAGGAAGAGAAAAAGGATGAGCCTTATGACGATCGTCTTGATCGTTATGAAAGAGATACAGGATTATCTGAGGCTATTCAAACGGGCGTAGGTCAAATAAATGGTTTTCCCGTCGCAATGGGGTTTATGGATTTTCGGTTTATAGGGGGTAGTATGGGTAGTGTAGTGGGGGAGAAAATCACCCGTTTGATTGAGTACGCTACCAATCAATTTCTACCTCTTATTATAGTGTGCGCTTCGGGAGGGGCGCGCATGCAAGAAGGAAGTTTGAGCTTGATGCAAATGGGTAAAATAGCGTGTGCCTTATATGATTATCAATCAATTAACAAGTTGTTTTTTGTATCAGTCCTTACATCTCCTACTACTGGTGGGGTAACAGCAAGTTTTGGTATGTTGGGAGATATCATTATTGCTGAACCCAATGCCACCATTGCATTTGCGGGTAAAAGAGTAATTGAAGAAACATTGAAAATCGAGGTACCCGAGGGTATACAAGAGACTGAATTTTTATTCGAGCAGGGCGCGTTCGACCTAATCTTACCACGTACGCTTTTTAAAAAGGTTCTAATTGAGATATTTAGATTCCAAGACGTGGAATCTTTGAATACCAATCTAATGAAGTATTCAATTAGGTAGAGGAAACTAAGTTGAATTATGTTATTTGTAGCAAACAAAACAATTAGTTAGCTCGTCGGAATCAAAGAAAACCCCATTCTTATTTTCTTTGATTTGATTCCGACAAGCTAACTAATTAAAAAGTCTCTATCAACAAGATAAAAGCGCGAGTTCTTCCTTTCGTGAAATTAGGCAAATAAGACGAATTTCGTCTTACGTATCTAAGAAAATGCAAATCAAATATAGAAAACGTAGATATAAGGAATCTTTCGAGAATTTGTAAGAAACCCTTTCTTTATGATATGAAATTAGAAGACAAGAAGAAAAAAATAAAGTGGATTATCATACGTATCTTTCATGTAGAAAGATGAATAAGTCCATTTATTTAGTTGTACGTTCCTTGGACTTATTCTATATACTCACTTAGATATCTAGATACTTATATCTCTCCTAAGAATTTTCAAATTGAATTTATTCAAAATAACTATGAATTCATAATAATTACAATTCTTATATATAATTAGTATAAATATAAAATATGATATTAAATTCAAAAAACTAATAACAGGTACAAATAGTAAATCGAGGTACCCATTTTATGACAACTTTCTATTTTCCCTCTATTTTTGTGCCTTTAGTAGGCCTAGTATTTCCGGCCATTGCAATGGCTTCTTTATTTCTTCATGTTCAAAAAAACAAGATTGTTTAGATCTGAGGAGACCCAACCTCATCTCTTTTTTGAAACTTAGACTTGTAGCATAACACAGATATTTCGTTTGGGAAATGGAGTATAACATGGGATTTCCGCCGAACATAAAGGAAAAAGCTCTTATGCCTGCAGAACATCATCTATGGGTAAATGAATTCTAGCTAGTTTCAAACAGATCCGGATGGCTGGATACCTAAGTAAAGTTGGTGGATCTATATGGATATCAATATGTAGATTATGTAGATTAGGATCATATGAAGGGTATCTTATTATTTTAGATCGAACTAATTTGATGAATTACTCCTAAAGGTTCACATCAAACTAGTGCTAGTTGACCTCAAACTAGTGCTAGTTGATGAGAGTTCCTTCGGAAACAAAAAGGTTTGGGGTATTCTCTCAATTCCAATAAAATGCAATCGGAGCAAGTATGAGTTGGCGATCAGAAGATATATGGATAGAACTTCTAACGGGGTCTCGAAAACTAAGTAATTTTTTCTGGGCCCTTATCGTTTTTTTAGGTTCATTGGGATTCTTATTGGTTGGAATTTCCAGTTATCTTGGTAGACATTTGGTCGCTTTTGATCCGTCTCAGGAAATCCCATTTTTTCCACAAGGGCTTGTGATGTATTTCTACGGGATCGCGGGTCTCTTTATTAGTTCCTATTTGTGGTGCACAATTTCCTGGAATGTAGGGAGTGGTTATGATCGATTCGATAGAAAGGAAGGAATAGTGTGTATTTTTCGTTGGGGATTTCCTGGAAAAAATCGTCGCATATTCCTCCGATTCCTTATAAAAGATATTCAATCCGTTCGAATAGAAATTAAAGAGGGTATTTATGCTCGTCGTATCCTTTATATGGACATCAGAGGCTGGGGGGATATTCCGTTGACCCCTCCTGATGAGAATTTGACTCCACGAGAAATTGAACAAAAAGCCGCGGAATTGGCCTATTTCTTGCGCGTACCAATTGAAGTCTTTTGAGAAAAGAAAAGGAACTGGGGCTGAAGAACGAATGCTTTCTCAGCAGGAGGGAAAAAATGTAAGAATCCTGTTTTTTCTATAACATAACTTAACTGAAGGTCAGAACGTTCAGTCGAGCCAATGCGCGCGTATATGGAACAACCATAAAACCCCCTTTGTATTTTTTTATACGTATCCAAATGCATGCAACTCAATTGAAAGAAGTAAGAAATTGAACTACTAGATTCAATTGATCTCATATATCAAACGATTTCGAAAGAAAGAAAGTTTTCTTTTTTTGAAGTTCAATATTTGTTGGAAGTGATACTTTAGATGCAGATAAATCATATCTTGTAAATCATTTCCTTTTTGTCAATCGACTTTGTTTATCCTTTGGTTTGTGCTCTTTACTAACCAACCAATAGTGGGTTTTCTTACTACTAATAACTGGCCCATTTCTGTCTTGTTTTAACGCTCATTTTTTTGATCATCATCTTTCTCTCAATTATTCTATTCTTGGCTATGGGGAATTGTTGGAATTTTTTCGACATATTGGATATTTTGGTAGAAAAGGAGTTCTTTTGTCTCAAAATCTCAAGAATATTCATTACTTAAATAAAGTACTTCTTTGGGTCATTCATCGAAAGGAGACACTTGTTTGGAATTTGATGCATTCAGATATAGATATCTGGAAACATTTGATTATTTCTTCATTCGAATTCGAGGTGGAGTCTTAGTCTATTTCTGGATTCTTTCTAGATTCAAACAAAATCACAAACCAAATAGATTCATAGGTTTGATACCTTGTCTAGAACTCATGTTTGAAAGAAATATTCGATCCCATAGAGTCGACAAATGAAGTGGGTAAATTACAAATTCACAGGTGAAAAATGGCAAAAAAGAAAGCATTCACTCCTCTTTTGTATCTTGCATCTATAGTATTTTTGCCCTGGTGGATTTCTCTCTCATTTACGAAAAGTATGGAATCTTGGGTTATTCATTGGTCGAATACTGGTCAATCCGAAATTTTTTTGAACGATATTCAAGAAAAAAGTATTCTAGAAAAGTTCATAGAATTAGAGGAAATCCTATTCTTGGACGAAATGATCAAGGAATACTCGGAAACACATCTACAAAAGCTTCCTATAGGAATCCACAAAGAAACGATCGACTTAATCAAGATACACAATGAGGCTCGTATCCATACGATTTTGCACTTCTCGACAAATATAACCTGTTTTGTTATTCTAAGCGGTTATTCTATTTTAGGTAATGAAAAACTTGTTATTCTTAACTCTTGGGCTCAGGAATTCCTATATAACTTAAGTGATACAGTAAAAGCTTTTTCGATTCTTTTATTAACCGATTTTTGTATTGGATTTCATTCTCCCCGTGGTTGGGAACTAATGATTGGTTCTGTCTACAAAGATTTTGGATTTGTTCATAATGATCAAAT